GCTAGTGTAGCTTAACGCAAAGCATAGCACTGAAAATGCTAAGATAAAATTTAAAAACTTTCACAAGCACTGAAGGTTTGGTCCTGGCCTCAGTATTAATTTTGACTAAATTTACACATGCAAGTTTCAGCGTACTAGTGAAAACGCCCTAATCATACTATTATTTGTTTAGGAGTTGGTATCAGGCATATACATTGTGCATGACCCATGACACCTCGCTTAGCCACACCCCCAAGGGAATTCAGCAGTGATAAACATTGAACAATAAGCGCAAGCTTGAACCAGTTATAGTCAAAAGGGTTGGTTAATCTCGTGCCAGCCACCGCGGTTATACGAGTAACCCACATTAATATTATACGGCATTAAGGGTGATTAGAAAAAACTTTAAACTCACTAAAGTTATAATCTTATAAAGCTGTTATACGCTCACATAAGAAGAATAATACATCAACGAAAGTGACTTTAACAACTTAAAGCTTCTTTGACCTCACGACAGTTAAGACACAAACTAGGATTAGATACCCTACTATGCTTAACCCTAAATAGACTTATCCCTATTACTTAGTCCGCCTGAGCACTACAAGCGCTAGCTTAAAACCCAAAGGACTTGGCGGTGCCCCAGACCCCCCTAGAGGAGCCTGTTCTATAACCGATAATCCACGTTAAACCTTACCACTTCTTGCCATTACCGCCTATATACCGCCGTCGTCAGCTCACCCCATAAGGGTATAAAAGTAAGCATAACGGAACTTCTCCAAAACGTCAGGTCGAGGTGTAGCGAATGAAGTGGAAAGAAATGGGCTACATTTTCTTTAAAGAAAACACGGACAATAAAATGAAAAATTATTAACAAGGTGGATTTAGCAGTAAGAAAAACTTAGGATATTTTTCTGAAATTGGCTCTGAGGCGCGCACACACCGCCCGTCACTCTCCTTAACTTCATCTCTTTCCATTTCATAAATAGTATTATTTCACAAGAGGAGGCAAGTCGTAACATGGTAAGTGTACTGGAAAGTGTACTTAGAATAATCAAAATATAGCTAAATTAGTAAAGCACCTCCCTTACACCGAGGAAATACCCGTGCAATTCGAGTTATATTGAACCTTAAAACTAGCCTAACCACCATTAATTAGCTACAATATTACTAATAAATTATATTAATACTTTATACTTAAAACATTTTCACAGTCCCAGTATAGGTGATAGAACAGAAATACTTAGCGCTATAGAGAAAGTACCGCAAGGGAAAGCTGAAAAAGAAATGAAACAAATCATTAAAGTAATAAAAAGCAAAGATTAAACCCTGTACCTTTTGCATCATGATTTAGTGAGAACAAGTGGGCAAAAAGACTTTAAGTCCACCTTCCCGAAACTAGACGAGCTACTTCGGAGCAGCATACTAGAGCCAACCCGTCTCTGTGGCAAAAGAGTGGGAAGACTCCCAAGTAGAGGTAAAAAGCCTACCGAGCCTAGTGATAGCTGGTTACCCAAGAAAAGAACTTAAATTCTGCAATAATTATTCAACCCATCAAATTAGATTTCTAAACAAGAGGGCCTGTAAGAATTATTAGTTATTTAAAAGAGGTACAACTCTTTTAAATTAAGAAACAACTTTATTAGGCGGGTAATGATCATATTATATAAGGACCTAGCCCCAGTAGGCTTAAAAGCAGCCATCTGATTAGCAAGCGTCACAGCTCCAGCCTTAACCTACCTATAATTCCGATACCAACTCCAACCCCCCTATCCAATATTGGGTTTTTTTATTATTAAACAATAAAAGAACTTATACTAAAATGAGTAATTAGAGGATTAACCTCTCAAAAACACCAGTGTAAGTCAGAAAGAATTAATTCACTGACAATTATCCGACACCAACCTGAGGTAATAATATTAATAACAAAAAACCAGAAAAACACATTTACCAAATCGTTAACCCTACACAGGAGTGTTAAAAGAAAGATTTAAAGGAAGTAAAGGAACTCGGCAAACATAAACTCCGCCTGTTTACCAAAAACATCGCCTCTTGCAAACACCGTATAAGAGGTCCCGCCTGCCCTGTGACATTGTTTTAACGGCCGCGGTATTTTGACCGTGCGAAGGTAGCGTAATCACTTGTCTTTTAATTAAAGACCTGTATGAAAGGCATCACGAGAGTTTGACTGTCTCTACTTCCTAATCAATGAAATTGATCTTCCCGTGCAGAAGCGGGAATATAACCATAAGACGAGAAGACCCTATGGAGCTTTAAACACTTAAGTTATTATTTCATCAACTAACCACCCAAGGGTTAAATCTCTCTAATAATAATGTAACCTAATGTTTTCGGTTGGGGCGACCAAGGAGTAAAGAAAAACCTCCTTATCGATTGAGTATATACTTAAAAGCCAGAACGACAGTTCTGACTTATAGAATATCTAACGAACAATGACCCAGGATTTTTAAACCTTCCTGATCAATGAACCAAGTTACCCTAGGGATAACAGCGCAATCCTTTCTAAGAGCCCATATCGCCGAAAGGGTTTACGACCTCGATGTTGGATCAGGACATCCTAATGGTGCAACCGCTATTAAGGGTTCGTTTGTTCAACGATTAACAGTCCTACGTGATCTGAGTTCAGACCGGAGTAATCCAGGTCAGTTTCTATCTATGTAGATATTTTCCCTAGTACGAAAGGACCGGGAAAATGAAGCCAATGCCACAAGCACGCTTCTTCCTCACCTGTTGAAATAAACTAAAACAGCTAAGAGGAATCTGTAATCTGCTAAAGATTATAGTTAGTTAGGGTGGCAGAGCCTGGTAAGTGCAAAAGACCTAAGCTCTTTGATCCAGAGGTTCAATTCCTCTCCCTAACTATGATAAATAATATTCTCATTTACATTATTCACCCACTCACCTACATTATTCCAGTATTATTAGCCACAGCATTCCTAACCCTAGTAGAACGAAAGATTCTAGGTTATATACAACTCCGCAAAGGCCCAAATGTGGTCGGACCTTATGGACTACTACAACCAATCGCTGACGGATTAAAACTATTTACTAAAGAACCAATCCGTCCTTCATTCTCATCACACTTTCTCTTCTTAATCACCCCAACCGCAGCCCTAACACTAGCACTTCTCATATGAATACCATTACCACTACCACACTCAATCTTAAACCTTAACTTAGGTTTATTATTTATCCTAGCCATCTCTAGCTTAACTGTTTACACAATCCTTGGTTCAGGTTGAGCCTCAAACTCAAAATACGCTCTAATAGGGGCGCTACGTGCTGTAGCACAAACTATTTCCTACGAAGTAACCTTAGGATTAATTCTCCTATCCCTAGTTATCATAACAGGAAGCTTTACCCTTCACACATTTAACCTAACTCAAGAAACAATTTGACTACTAATTCCAGCATGACCACTAGCCATAATATGATACATTTCAACACTAGCAGAAACAAACCGAGCTCCATTTGACCTAACTGAAGGAGAATCAGAACTAGTATCAGGATTCAATATCGAATATGCAGGAGGACCATTTGCCCTATTCTTCCTAGCAGAATATTCTAATATCCTAATAATAAATACATTATCCGTAATTTTATTTATAGGAACCTCATACAATCCAACCATACCACAAATCTCAACACTAAGCCTCATAATTAAAGCGACTTTACTAACAATCCTATTTTTATGAATTCGTGCCTCATACCCACGGTTTCGCTATGATCAACTTATACATCTTGTATGAAAAAACTTCTTACCACTTACACTAGCCCTAATCCTATGACATATTACCCTACCAGCCTCATTAGCAAGCCTACCACCACTAACATAAGGAAAAGTGCCTGAATTAAAGGACCACTTTGATAGAGTGGAACATGAATGTTAAAATCACTCCTCTTCCTTAGAAAAATAGGTCTCGAACCTACCCCACAGAGATCAAAACTCTACGTACTTCCAACTATACTATTTCCTAAGTAAAGTCAGCTAATTAAGCTTTTGGGCCCATACCCCTACCATGTTGGTTAAAATCCTTCCTCTACTAATGAACCCACTTGTACTATCCTTACTAATCCTTAGCCTTGGCCTAGGCACCACAATCACATTCTTAGGCTCCCATTGATTACTAATCTGAATAGGACTAGAAATCAATACTATAGCTATTATCCCACTAATAATTCATCAGCAACACCCACGTGCAGTAGAAGCTACAACAAAATATTTCCTTACACAAGCTACAGCCTCAGCACTTCTCCTCTTTGCAGGAACAACAAATGCCTGAATAACTGGGCAATGAAATATCACAGATTTACTTTATCCAACCTCCGCCACACTAATTACATTAGCCTTAGCCCTAAAAATTGGACTGGCACCAATACATTTCTGATTACCAGAAGTTCTTCAAGGACTTAACCTTACTACTGGACTTATTCTCTCTACATGACAAAAACTTGCCCCATTCGCCATCTTACTTCAACTTTATCCCCTATTAAACCCTAATATCCTTATTACACTCGGAGTCCTATCAATCATTGTAGGAGGATGAGGAGGATTAAACCAAACTCAACTACGAAAAATCCTAGCATACTCATCAATTGCACATCTAGGATGAATAATTACTATCATTCACTTTGCCCCAAACTTGACACTTCTAAATCTGATTATATATATTATCATAACAACATCTATATTTCTCATATTCAACTTACTTAACTCAACAAAAATTAATTCGATCTCTATTTCAACAACTAAATCACCTATATTATCAATTATATTATTAACTACTTTACTCTCATTAGGAGGATTACCCCCACTCTCAGGTTTTTTACCAAAATGACTTATTCTCCAAGAACTTACTAAACAAGACCTATTCCTACCAGCAACTATCATAGCCTTAGCAACCTTACTAAGTTTATTCTTTTATCTACGCCTATGTTATGCTATAACCCTAACCTTATCCCCAGCCCCAACCTTCACATTCTCCTCCTGACAAACCAAAACCACACAAACAAGCACACTACTCGTTATCACCACCTCTTTATCCCTACTACTATTGCCATTAACTCCAACATTATTAACACTACTACAATAAGAAATTTAGGTTAACAAGACCAAAAGCCTTCAAAGCTTTCAGTAAGAGTTTAAATCTCTTAACTTCTGTTAAGACTTGCAAGACTTTATCTCACATATTCTGAATGCAACCCAGATGCTTTAATTAAACTAAAATCTTCTAGATAAACAGGCCTTGATCCTACAACATCTTAATTAACAGCTAAGCGTTCAATCCAGCGAACTTTTATCTAGGCTTCTCCCGCCGTAGGCCGGTAAGGCGGGAGAAGCCCCGGGAGAGCCTTAAACTCCGTCTCCAGATTTGCAATCTAGTGTAAACTATACTACAGGACTTGGTAAGAAGAGGACTCTAACCTCTCTTTACGGAACTACAAGCCGCCGCTTAACTCTCAGCCATCTTACCTGTGACAATTAATCGTTGATTATTTTCTACTAATCACAAAGACATCGGTACCCTTTATTTAATTTTTGGTGCCTGAGCAGGTATAGTCGGGACTGGTCTCAGTCTATTAATCCGAGCTGAATTAAGCCAACCAGGAACCCTTTTAGGTGATGACCAGATTTATAATGTTATTGTTACAGCCCATGCCTTTGTAATAATCTTTTTTATGGTAATACCTATCATAATCGGAGGATTCGGTAATTGACTTATCCCTTTAATGATTGGCTCACCAGATATAGCTTTTCCACGAATAAATAATATAAGCTTCTGACTTCTTCCTCCATCTTTTCTTCTCCTACTAGCCTCAGCAGGAGTTGAAGCCGGGGCAGGAACAGGATGAACTGTTTACCCACCTCTAGCAGGAAACCTTGCCCACGCTGGCGCTTCTGTTGACTTAACAATTTTTTCTTTACACCTAGCAGGTATCTCCTCTATTTTAGCCTCGATTAATTTTATTACCACAATTATTAATATGAAACCCCCAGCAATTTCACAATACCAAACACCTTTATTTGTGTGATCTGTACTTGTTACAACTGTTCTGCTCCTTTTAGCCCTACCAGTCTTAGCAGCAGCCATCACTATACTTCTAACCGACCGTAACCTTAATACAACTTTCTTTGATCCTGCAGGAGGGGGAGATCCTATTTTATATCAACATCTGTTCTGATTCTTTGGCCATCCTGAAGTCTATATTTTAATTTTACCAGGATTCGGAATAATCTCACATGTAGTTGCTTACTATTCAGGTAAAAAAGAACCATTTGGTTATATAGGAATAGTTTGAGCAATAATAGCTATCGGCCTTCTAGGATTTATCGTTTGAGCACACCACATATTCACAGTAGGAATGGATGTAGACACCCGAGCATACTTTACATCAGCCACAATAATTATCGCTATTCCAACAGGTGTAAAAGTCTTTAGTTGATTAGCTACCCTGCATGGAGGATCAATCAAATGAGAAACCCCATTACTATGGGCTCTAGGTTTCATTTTTTTATTTACAGTAGGCGGTCTTACAGGAGTTGTTCTAGCAAACTCATCACTCGATATTGTTCTTCACGATACATATTATGTAGTAGCCCACTTCCACTATGTTTTATCAATAGGAGCAGTATTCGCTATCATGGCAGGTTTTGTCCATTGATTTCCACTATTTACAGGATACACACTCCACTCCACATGAACAAAAATTCAATTTTTAATTATATTTATCGGAGTAAATTTAACATTTTTCCCACAACACTTCCTAGGACTAGCAGGAATACCACGACGTTACTCAGATTACCCAGACGCATATACTCTATGAAATGTAGTATCTTCTATTGGTTCCATAATCTCATTAGTAGCTGTTATTATTTTATTATTTATTATTTGAGAAGCATTTGCCTCAAAACGTGAAGTACTATCAATTGAATTATCTAACACAAACGTAGAATGACTTCACGGCTGCCCTCCTCCTTATCACACTTATGAAGAGCCAGCTTTTGTCCAAGTTCAACAATCAACTTATTAACAAGAAAGGAAGGAATTGAACCCCCATAAATTGGTTTCAAGCCAACCACATTGCCACTCTGCCACTTTCTTGAGATTCTAGTAAATAATTACATTACCTTGTCAAGATAAAATTGTGGGTTAAACCCCCACGAATCTTAAATATGGCACACCCATCACAATTAGGATTCCAAGACGCAGGCTCCCCAGTTATAGAAGAACTCCTCCATTTCCACGACCACACATTAATAATTGTTTTTCTTATCAGCGCTCTAGTTCTATACATTATTGTTGCAATAGTAACAACTAAATTAACTAATAAATACATTTTAGATTCACAAGAAATTGAAATTGTATGAACTATTTTACCAGCCATTATCCTTATTATAATCGCCCTACCATCATTACGAATCCTTTACTTAATAGATGAAATTAATGATCCACACATTACAATTAAAGCCCTAGGACATCAATGATATTGAAGCTACGAATACACAGATTACGAAAATCTAGAATTTGATTCCTACATAATTCAAACTGAAGACCTTGACCCAGGACAATTCCGTCTACTAGAAACAGACCACCGTATAGTAGTTCCAATAGAATCCCCAATCCGAGTCCTAGTAACTGCAGAAGACGTCCTACATTCATGAGCAGTACCAGCACTTGGAGTAAAAATAGATGCAGTTCCAGGCCGATTAAACCAAACAGCCTTCATCATTTCACGCCCTGGAGTCTATTATGGACAATGTTCAGAGATTTGCGGCGCTAATCACAGCTTTATACCAATTACAGTAGAAGCAGTTCCACTAGAACACTTTGAAAACTGATCTTCATTAATATTAGAAGAATCTTCATTAAGAAGCTAAACAGGGTCCAGCATTAGCCTTTTAAGCTAAAAATTGGTGATTCCCAACCACCCTTAATGATATGCCTCAACTTAATCCAAGTCCATGATTTCTAATTTTCTTATTCTCTTGATTATTTTTCCTAATTGTTTTACCACATAAACTAACATCCTATCTATTTAATTATGACCCCACCCTAAAAAATATTGAAAAACAAAAACCAGAGCCCTGAAACTGACCATGATCTTAAACTTTTTTGACCAATTTATTAGTCCCTCATTAATAGGCCTTCCCCTAATTGCCCTAGCAATTATTATACCAGCAATAATTTTCCAAACACCATCTAACCGATGACTTAATAACCGTTTAATTACTTTACAAACATGATTCATTAATCGATTTACACATCAACTTATACAACCACTTAACCTCGGAGGTCATAAATGAGCTATTATCCTTACAGCACTTATACTTCTCCTAATCACTATTAATCTTTTAGGCCTGCTCCCATATACATTTACACCAACAACACAATTATCATTAAATATAGCCTTTGCTATTCCATTGTGACTAATAACAGTACTAATTGGAATACTTAATCAACCAACTATTGCATTAGGACATCTTTTACCAGAAGGCACGCCACCACTACTAATTCCAATTCTTATCACCATTGAAACAATCAGCTTATTTATTCGTCCACTTGCTCTAGGTGTCCGACTTACAGCTAACCTTACAGCAGGCCACTTATTAATACAACTAATCGCAACTGCAGCCTTTGTATTAATTAATATTATACCTTCAGTAGCTATCCTAACATCCATTATCTTATTTCTTCTAACTATTTTAGAAGTAGCTGTCGCTATAATCCAAGCTTATGTTTTCGTACTTCTTCTAAGCCTGTACCTACAAGAAAACGTTTAATAATGGCCCACCAAGCACACGCATATCATATAGTTGACCCAAGCCCATGACCATTAACAGGAGCTATCGCTGCCTTACTAATAACTTCAGGCCTAGCCATTTGATTTCATTTCCATTCCCTCTCATTATTATTACTAGGCCTAATTCTCCTAGCTTTAACAATAATTCAATGATGACGAGATGTAATTCGAGAAGGCACATTTCAAGGCCATCACACCCAACCAGTACAAAAAGGACTACGCTACGGAATAATTCTATTTATTACATCTGAAGTATTCTTCTTCTTAGGGTTTTTCTGAGCATTTTATCACTCTAGTCTAGCCCCAACCCCTGAACTAGGAGGCTGCTGACCACCAACAGGAATTCACCCATTAGATCCATTTGAAGTCCCACTACTTAATACTGCAGTATTACTAGCTTCTGGTATTACCGTAACCTGAGCACACCATAGCATTATGGAAGGTAACCGTAAAGAAGCAATCCAATCCCTAACACTTACAGTTATATTAGGGTTGTACTTTACAGCTTTACAAGCCATAGAATATTATGAAGCCCCTTTCACCATCGCCGATGGCGTTTATGGAACAACATTCTTTGTAGCAACAGGCTTCCATGGACTACATGTTATTATCGGTTCTACATTTCTTATCGTCTGTTTACTACGCCAAATCTTATTCCACTTCACATCAGAACACCACTTTGGCTTTGAAGCCGCCGCATGATACTGACATTTTGTCGACGTAGTTTGATTATTCCTCTATGTATCAATTTATTGATGAGGTTCATAACACTTTTCTAGTATAAACTAGTACAAATGACTTCCAATCATTTAATCTTGGTTAAACTCCAAGGAGAAGTAATGAACCTCATCATATTTTCTATCGCCATTACCGCCCTAATTTCCCTAATTTTAGTATTTATCGCATTTTGACTGCCAACCATTAACCCAGATCATGAAAAATTATCCCCATATGAGTGTGGCTTTGATCCTTTAGGATCAGCACGCCTTCCATTCTCCATTCGATTCTTCTTAGTAGCAATTCTTTTCCTTTTATTTGATCTAGAAATTGCTTTACTTTTACCTCTTCCATGAGGGGACCAACTTAACTCACCGTTCATCACTATTATTTGAGCCTCCATTATTATTATCCTTCTTACATTAGGTCTAGTTTATGAATGACTTCAAGGAGGCCTAGAATGAGCAGAATAGGTATTTAGTCCAAAAAAGACCATTAATTTCGGCTTAATAAATTATGGTGAAAGTCCATAAATACCTTATGACCCCAATCTACTTTACAATTACTTCAGCATTTACTCTCAGTCTAACAGGATTAGCTTTTAATCGATCCCATCTTCTATCAGCCCTAATCTGCCTTGAAGGAATAATACTATCATTATTTATTGCAATTGCCATCTGATCCCTAACAATAAATTCACCATCCCTTTCCATAGCACCAATAATCTTACTAACATTCTCAGCCTGTGAAGCTAGCTCAGGATTAGCTCTACTTGTAGCCACAACCCGTACACACGGTACAGACCACCTTAATAACCTTAACCTTCTACAATGCTAAAAATCCTTATCCCAACCATCCTTATAATTCCAATTTCATGAATTTCACCAAAAAAATGAATGTGAACTTCAACTATCTCCAATAGCCTAATTATTGCAATATTAAGCTTATTCTGATTTAAATGAGACCTAGAAATAGGCTGGGATTACTCAAACCTTTTTTTAGGGATTGATCCCCTTTCAGCCCCACTCCTAACATTGACCTGCTGACTTCTTCCATTAATACTGCTAGCAAGCCAAAAACATTTAATTACAGAACCACATAAACGTCAACAAATCTACATTTCTTTACTTATCATTCTACAAACCTCACTAATCATAGCTTTCAGTGCCACTGAAATAATCCTATTTTATGTGATATTTGAAACAACACTCATCCCAACACTTATTATCATTACACGATGAGGTAACCAAACTGAACGTCTTAATGCAGGTATCTACTTCTTATTCTACACCCTTGCAGGCTCATTACCACTATTAATCGCCTTACTTACCCTACAAAAAGATATAGGATCATTATCTATACTTATCTTACAATACCCTAATACTATTAACATGTATTCCTGAACAAACAAATTCTGATGAATTGCCTGTATAATCGCCTTCCTGGTAAAAATACCTTTATATGGTGTCCACCTCTGATTACCAAAAGCACATGTAGAAGCCCCAATCGCAGGATCAATAATCTTAGCCGCAGTTTTACTGAAATTAGGAGGCTATGGCATAATACGAATCATTGTTATACTAAATCCACTAACAAAAGAAATAGCTTACCCATTCTTAATTTTAGCGATCTGAGGCATTATCATGACCAGCTCAATTTGTTTACGACAAACAGATTTAAAATCTTTAATCGCTTACTCATCCGTAAGCCACATAGGCCTTGTAGCAGCAGCTATTTTAATTCAAACACCATGAAGCTTTGCCGGTGCTACCGCCCTTATAATCGCCCACGGACTAATCTCCTCTATGCTATTTTGTCTAGCTAACACAAATTATGAACGAATTCATAGCCGAACACTACTCCTAGCCCGGGGAACTCAAATCATTTTACCACTCATAGGCACATCATGATTCTTAGCTAACCTAGCTAACCTTGCACTCCCACCTAGCCCTAATCTTATAGGAGAATTACTTATTATTACTTCACTATTCAAATGATCAAATTGAACCATCATTTTAACAGGAACTGGGGTATTATTAACAGCATCATATTCATTATACATGTTTTTAATAACACAACGAGGTCCAACACCACAACACCTTTTTTTCCTTTCACCTTCTCACACACGAGAACACTTACTTATGTACCTTCACCTTATCCCAACAATTCTTATTATCACTAAACCAGAACTTATCCTAGGGTGAACATTTTGTGTTTATAGTTTAATCAAAACATTAGATTGTGGTTCTAAAAATAAAAGTTAAAATCTTTTTATTCACCAAGAGAGGTACGGAACAAAAAGAATTGCTAACTCTTTCATTCATGGTTCAACTCCATGGCTCACTTAGCTTCTGAAAGATAATAGTCATCTATTGGTCTTAGGAACCAAAAACTCTTGGTGCAACTCCAAGCAAAAGCTATGAACTCAATCATCTTCAACTCCTCATTCCTATTAATCTTCACAATTCTAATTTACCCTTTAATTTTATCTATTGCACTTCCACAAGAAACCATAAACCCACATTGAGCCTCAACCCATGTAAAAACAGCCGTTAAACTCTCTTTCTTTATTAGCTTAATCCCATTATTTCTATTCCTTGACCAAGGAGTAGAATCCATCACCACTAATTGAAACTGAATTAACATTGGACCAATAAATATTAACATAAGCTTTAAATTCGACCTTTACTCTATTATCTTTACACCAGTAGCTCTGTACGTAACATGATCAATTTTAGAATTTGCACTATGATATATGCACACGGACCCAAACTCCAACCGTTTCTTTAAATACCTTCTCCTTTTTCTCATAACTATAATCATTCTTATCACCGCTAACAATTTATTCCAACTTTTTATCGGATGAGAAGGTGTAGGCATCATATCTTTCCTATTAATTGGCTGATGATACAGCCGAGCAGACGCCAACACTGCAGCTTTACAAGCAGTTATTTATAACCGTATTGGAGATATTGGACTCATCCTAAGTATAGCATGACTTGCTACTAACCTTAACTCATGAGAAACTCAACAAATATTTATTTTATCCAAAAATATAGACTTAACTTTACCATTATTTGGTTTAGTATTAGCCGCTGCAGGAAAATCAGCACAATTCGGCCTCCACCCATGGCTGCCATCAGCCATGGAGGGGCCTACACCAGTCTCAGCCCTACTCCACTCAAGCACAATAGTAGTAGCCGGTGTCTTTCTTCTAATCCGACTACATCCACTAATTCAAGATAATAAACTAATCTTATCAGCTTGCCTATGCTTAGGAGCATTAACAACCCTATTTACAGCTACCTGTGCTCTCACACAAAACGATATCAAGAAGATCGTAGCCTTCTCCACATCCAGTCAATTAGGCCTCATAATAGTCACAATTGGACTTAACCAACCACAATTAGCTTTCCTTCATATCTGTACACACGCTTTCTTCAAAGCTATACTCTTTCTCTGTTCCGGATCTATTATCCACAGCCTAAATGATGAACAAGATATCCGAAAAATGGGAGGACTCCATAAAATATTACCATTCACTGCTTCAGCCCTTACAGTAGGCAGCCTAGCCCTAGCAGGTATACCTTTCCTATCTGGCTTCTTCTCAAAAGATGCTATCATTGAAGCCATAAATACATCAAACCTAAACGCCTGAGCCCTAACCTTAACCCTACTAGCAACTTCCTTCACCGCTATCTATAGTTTACGACTTATCTTCTTCACACTAATAAATTCCCCACGATTCAACTCCATAATACCTATTAACGAAAACAATAAAATAGTTCTCAAACCAATTAAACGCCTAGCTTACGGTAGTATCTTAGCCGGCCTACTAATTACCCATAACATAAACCCAATCAAAACACAAGTAATAACAATACCTACCACACTTAAACTCTCCGCCTTACTAGTTACCATCATCGGACTTCTTCTAGCCCTAGAATTAGCAAACCTAACCAAACATCAATTAAAAATTAACCCATCTATGCCTACCCACAACTTCTCCAACATGTTAGGTTATTTTCCAATAATTATCCACCGCCTATCACCAAAAATTAATCTTCACTGAGCCCAAACCATCTCAACCCATCTAATTGATTTAACATGAAACGAAAAAACAGGCCCAAAAAACACATTAATTCAACAAACAGCCATAATTAAACTATCAACTTCCCCCCAACAAGGATTCATTAAAATTTACCTATTAATCTTCTTCCTAACCCTCATATTAGCAACCCTAATTATCACCTAAACTATACGTAAAGTACCTCAAGAAACCCCACGAGTTAACTCCAACACAACAAACAAAGCTAACAGCAACATTCAACCACTCAACATTAATAAAACTCCACCATAAGAATACAATATAGCTACACCACTAAAATCACCACGAATCATATCTAAACCATTAATCTCATCACCAACAAATCATCCTCATCCCCAATCACCAACAAAGTACTTATTTACATACACCAAACCACCCACATAAAACATAATATATACAAATACAGATCAATCTCCCCATGACTCTGGATAAGGCTCCGCAACAAGCGCTGCAGTATAAGCAAACACAACCAGTATACCACCCAAATAAATTAAAAATAATACTAATGATAAAAAAGAACTCCCGGAACTTACTAATAAACCACACCCAACGCCAGCAGAAACTACTAACCCCAAAGCAGCATAGTAAGGAGAAGGATTTGAAGCCACTGCTACTAAACCTATAATAAAACCCAACATTATAATAAACATTAAATAAATCATATATTCCTACTTAGATTTTAACTAAGACTAATAATCTGAAAAACTACCGTTGTTATTCAACTACAAGAACCTAATGACTATAAATATCCGAAAAACTCACCCATTAATCAAAATTATCAATAGTTCACTAATTGATCTACCAACTCCAATCAATATCTCAATCTGATGAAACTACGGTTCCCTATTAGGACTTTGCTTAATTATTCAAATCCTCACTGGCCTATTCCTGGCTATACACTACACCGCAGATATCTCTTCCGCCTTTTCATCAGTAGTTCACATCTGCCGAGATGTCAATTACGGTTGACTCATCCGCAATATTCATGCCAACGGAGCCTCAATCTTCTTCATTTGCATCTACTTTCACATCGCCCGAGGAATTTATTATGGCTCATACCTTAATAAAGAAACATGAAACATCGGAGTTATCTTACTATTCTTACTAATAGCCACAGCCTTCGTAGGATATGTTCTGCCATGAGGACAAATATCATTCTGAGGGGCAACAGTCATTACCAACCTATTATCCGCATTTCCATATATTGGCAACATCCTAGTCGAATGAATCTGAGGAGGATTCTCAGTTGATAATGCTACCCTAACCCGATTTTTCGCCTTCCATTTCCTTTTCCCTTTCCTAATCGCTGCACTCACACTAATACACTTACTATTTCTACATGAAACAGGATCCAATAATCCTACAGGTTTGAATTCCAACACAGATAAAATCCCATTTCACCCGTACTTCTCTTACAAAGATATTTTAGGCTTCTTTATTTTAATACTGTTACTAACACTACTAGCCTTATTTTTACCAAATTTACTGGGGGACACCGAAAACTTCATCCCTGCCAACTCATTAGTTACACCTCCACACATTAAACCAGAATGATACTTCCTATTCGCCTATGCTATCCTACGTTCTATTCCAAACAAACTAGGAGGCGTACTCGCCCTATTATTTTCTATTGCCATCCTTATATTAGTCCCACTACTTCACACATCAAAACAACGAAGCTCCACATTTCGACCAATTACTCAAATCCTATTCTGAACACTAATTGCAAATACTATCATCCTAACATGAATTGGAGGACAACCAGTAGAACAACCATTCATCATTATTGGACAAATCGCCTCAACCACCTACTTCTTACTATTCCTTATCTTTCTGCCACTCTCTGGCTGGTTAGAAGATAAAATCTTGAACCTCTAAATTGTTTTCGTGGCCAAAAATCAAAGCGTCGGTCTTGTAAGCCGAAGACTGGAGGTGAAACCCCTCCCCAAAACACCTCACACTCAGGAAAGAGAGCGTTAAACTCCCATCCTTGGCTCCCAAAGCCAAGATTTTACTTAAACTACCTCCTGAAAAAACCACCAATTTCCGGGCTCCTTATTCTTTATTATATAAATGTTTATTAAGCTATAATATGCTTAATTAAAGATTCAGTACAGTGCTATGTATAATAAGCATTAACCGATTTTCCACTAGACCACATTATTATGTATAATACTCATTAGTTTATTTCCAACTAATAAATTACATAATATTTACCATACTCATTAAAAAATAATCAATTATTTCATTACATAAATATCTAACCCCCATTTATTTAAGTTCAATAAATAATAGCTAATTAACCCTTAAAAATCTAAACACTTCTATTAATTTTAAACTATTATGATACTTCCTTTCATTGATAATAAATTAAATCATATTCAATTAACGGTCCCGGCTGGCGAGAACCGACCAATGTGCTCTTGTAAGGTACCTTTGCACGACTTGTGGTACTGAACTGCTTTTTTCCTCACTTATTGATCAAATCTGACATTTGGCACCCTTAAAAGGCATACGTCTCTTAATCGCGTCAGCCTGAATTCACTCTAGCTCCCTCGGTTGTCATTCAACTCTTAATCGTCTCAAGATTTCTAGGGCCTCCCAATTTTTTTAGGGGGGAGAGACCATCGCTAACCCGTTCGGAGCCCCTCTCGGGTTGCAGCAGGCTCATACGGTTAAACTTGTCCTGTACTTGGACATAGAATTTATTAATCAACTACTTAATTCATTCGTGATCAACGTCTTGTCAAGATAAGGCGGTAATAATAATATCCAGATCGAGCATTAACTTAAATTTAACCAACAACTATAGTATGAAAATTGAATAATAGTTTAATAAAGACATTTTATTAAACCCCAATACTATTAAGAAGAGTTATTTAATTAATGGGAAAAACTAAAATTTCTTAACCACAAACATCTATATATAGGCATAATTATATTATATAGGTGCCCCGGGTGTAGGAAAAAAAAAAAAAACTCAATACATTTTTTTGGGAAAAACCCCCCTCCCCCTTAATATACACAGCTATCTCGAAAAACCCCTAAAACGAGGGCTAAATGCATATTTTTTATGTATTGACATGTGGAATATTTCGTCATATATATAGTGTCACACTATGACAT